ATTTTTATTGATATTATTAGTGATATTAGTGAGGTAGCAGTTACAAAAGGGCGAATTAAACAGATTCAATTTTGTCTTACAAAATGGAAGAGGCAATATACTCTGATAAGGAAGATTCAGAGGAAGATAAGTAAGATTCAGAGGAAGATAAGTACGATTCAGAGGAAGTGTTGGCATAAGTTTGTTCTATCCCATGGCCTGATTCCTCCAAAAAATAAGCCACCATTGAGATCGACACAGCTGAGATCGGAAAATCTTCGGGAGTTCCTCTCTGCAATCTTTTTCCTTCTTCTTGTGGCTGGAAGTCTCGTTGTGGTCCATCTTTACGTTGTTTTCTCGATCGCTAGTGAGTTACAGACAGAGTTCAAAACGGTCAAATCTTTGATAATGGAATCATCTATGCTTGAGATTGAGGTGGGAAAACTTCTGGATAGGTATCCTCTATCTGAATCGAATTCTTTCGGGTTGTTCAGGTTAACTAATCTCTTTCTAGGTGCTCTGCAAAAGATGTTCTTGCGTAATGCTGATGGAATACGCTTTAATAAGAAGAAAAATTGGAAGAAAAAGCTCGTCGAGATCATCGATCTCATAAGTATGCCCTTCGATCCACTCGCTTTTTCGATAAATACGAGATATCTAAGTCATACAAGTAAAGAGATCTATTCAGTGCTAAGAAAAAGGAGCGGGTATTGGATTGATGAAACGATAGAAGACTGGGCCGCAAACAGTGATTGGGTTGAGGATGAAGAAAGAGAAGTCTTGATTCAGTTCTCCACCTTAACGCCAGAAAAAAGGATTGATCGAATTTTATGGAGTCTGACTCAGAGTAATCATTTCTCAAAGAATGACTTTGATTCTCCAATGATGGAACAACCGGGAGAAATTTACTTAGGAAACTTAATTGACCTTCATAACAAGGATCTACTAAATTATGAGTTCGATACATCCTCTTTAGCAGAAAGACGGCTATTCCTTGCTCATTATCAGACAATCACTTATGCACAAACCCCGTCTGGGGCTAATAGTGTTCATGTCCCATCTGATCTACAACCCTTTTCGCTCCGCTTAGCTGTAACCCCCTCTCGGGGTATTTTAGTGATAGGTTCTATAGGAATTGGACGATCCTATTTGGTCAAATACCTAACGAAAAACTCCTATCTTCCTTTCATTACGATATTTCTGGACAAGTTCCGGGATACAGTTTTTCGGTTTGCTGATGATGATGACAGTGATGCCAGTGATGATGAGATCGAGATTTTTATTGATGCTCGTGACCCTATTGAGGCTATTAATCAAGATATTCATGTTTTTGACGATATGGATATTGATTTTGATCCTAGTATCTATAGTTTTGAGGAGAGAGATGCTCATGACGATAAGATTAATATGGAGCTAGAACAGCTAACTAGGATGGATGCGCTAACTGAGGAGATGGACACGGTGTGGCGCGTAGCCCAATTTTATATCAGCCTTCAAATCGAATTAACAAAAGCAATCTCTCCTTGCATAATATGGATTCCAAACATTCATGAGCTGCATTTTAGGGATTCGGGTTCCTTCTCCCTCGAGCTATTAGTGAACCTTCTCTCCTGGGATTGTGAAAGATCTTCCACTGGAAATAGTCTTGTTATTGCTTCGACCCATTTTCCCCAATTCGTGGATCCCTCTCTAATAGCTCCGCATAGATTAGATACGTGCATTAAGGTACGAAGGCCTCTTATTCCACAACAACGAAAGCACTTTTTCACTCTTTCATATACTAGGGGATTTCGCTTGGAAAAAAAAGCGTTCCAGGCTAATGGATTCGCGGCCATAACCATGGGTTCCAATGCACAAGATCTTATAGCACTTACCAATGAGGCCCTATCGATTAGTATTTCACATGGGAAATCAATTATAGACGAAAATACAATTAGATTCGCTCGTCATAGACAAACTTGGGATTTGCGAGCCCATGTAATACCGGTTCAGAATTCTCGGCTCCTTTTCTATCAGATAGGAAGGGCTGTCGCACAAAATTTACTTCTAAATAATTGCCCCATAGATCCGATATCGATCTATTTGCAGAAGACATTCTGTAACGAAGGGGATTTTTATTTGTACAGCTCGTACGTCGAACTTGGAATGAGCACGAAGAAATTAACGATACTTCTTTATCTTTTGAATTGTTCTGCCGGATCGGTCGCTCAAGATCTTTGGTCTCCACCCGAACCAGAGGAAAACAATAGGATCGCTTATGGTAGACTCGTTGAGAATGATTTTGATCTAGTTCATGGCCTATTAGAAATAGAAGGCATTCTAGAGGGATTCTCACGGACAGATCTAGAGGGATGCTCACGGACAGAAAAAGATTGCAGTCAGTTTGATAAGGATCGAGTGCCATTGCTTCTTCGGCCCGAACCAAGGAATCCCTCAGATATGATACAAAATGGATTTCAATCTATGATTGATCAGAAATTTATCTATGAATCGGAGGAGGTGTTTGTAGCGGGGGAAAAAG